TTTTTTATGTACGTACACCTTTGTTTCAGGGTGGGGTGAAGCTTGCTTACTTGTTAGAGTAAGGGTTTAGGGCTTTTTCAGCTTGCTGCTCGTTTTCTCGCTTCCGAGAGGCGAAGGGATTGGATTTCACCTATGATCAGATCAGTGGGCAACCATAGTTTACTTTTTTCGTGGTGTTGTTGACGTTGTTGAAAGCTAATTTGTAAGTAGGCCTCGCTTTTCGGAGCTGCTCCCAGCTCACACTATGGTGGAGGAGGTGCCGTGAAGATCTAGGAGTGTGAGCAGTACGAGCTGAAAGGCTCCCATACTGTTTGGAGGGCAGGGGGGCATAGATGCCAAACAAACCTGACCCCTATCTATCGTCGTAGAAGCTGTTCCTAGGAAAGATTATGGTTCTTGGGTATCAAATCAATTAATCCCACAAACCGGGGAAAATTTATGAGGGGAGGCCTTCTAGGGGAGGGCCAAGAGGCCGGAGAAGCGCGCCAAGCGGTGGAAACTTTCACGCTCATACCGTCGGTGAGAAATTCTCCTTTCCTTGGCCCGGAAAAGGAAGTGGGGAAATAAAATAAGGAAGAATGCCCCACAACCAATTCCATCTTTAATTCTGTATTGTTACATAAATTTTTGAAATGAGCACGAAATGTCAATATATGATATGAATTGTTTCATTATTCGTTATTTCGGGTATAGACAGGTCTGCTCTTAGTCTTTAGTGGGGGGTTGTAGTTTTTATTTGAGCGGAGGTACCCTCAAATAAGAACGAGGCCCGTCCCTGAAATGAGGCGAGTTTACAGCAGGATTTCTAATAACCACCTTCTTTTTTTGGGTTTACGGTACACTGGTGAGCCGCTTTCGCTTTCGGTAAGAAAAGAATCTTGGGGGATGCCCGGAAAGAGGATTCCATGAAGCGGCTTACCCGCAGATGTAGGAAGGATTCCTTTCGAACTGCGACAACAAAAGCAACTCTATTGTAGGAACAAAATGCTTATTGATCAGTCTCGTCCAATAGGATTGATCAGAGCAGTGCCAGTTCGAGTCTGGCGAGTTGCTGAAAAGAAAAGAAAGTAACCCGAAACAGCTAATGCCCTTAACGACTCGAGCTGAAACCATTCCAGGAAAAGTCTACAAGTCACCTGGCTCAAGGGGCATTGGTAGACTCTCTTTCTAAGAGCAGAGCATCGTAACGTAATATAAAGCACGTTCGCCTTTTATTCTCTTTCGCGTGAACGTGGACAAGTTTGCTTTGCAGGTTCGGAAGTCGGAAGAACGTCAAGACCTCTCGGTGCCATATTCATATTAAGAAAGAGATAAGGCGAAAAGCCGCTAGTTCACATCTTCTCTTTTCGTTACTGCGGTTAGGATTAGGTCAGGGATGAGAAGTAAGTGAAAATCGAAAACGCATTTCTAAGAGCTAAGAGTTCGCTGGCGAAGGGCTTAGCAGCATAGTAAATACAATGAATGAATCTGAATGAAGTCGTCCGGCCTTAAAAGTCAATGCTAGGCAAACTAAGCAAATCATTTAAAAGCATCAAATCCTTCTCACAAAGAAGCACCACCTATAGGTATAGGTCCATCAAACTTTCGAGATGGCAGCTTCCGCCCTTCTTATGAACTTTGTTCATGTGAGAGGCGAAGGCAACTCTCAAGGTTGTTCGTGGGCCTCGTACGATAGCACGGGCCTGCTTTGTGCCGCTTGTACTCGAGACAGGAAAGGACGTTTGTTTTATCGTAGGTAACTACGTGAACCAGCGTCTTTGTATCCTATGCATCAGTGGTCTATCTCGATCTTACGTAGATCCTTATGGATAGTACGTCAGATCAGACTGCGCCACTGGATCGCTTACGAGGTGTCAAAGAGTCCGTGTTCTCGCCTGACCTGAGGTCAGCCATAGATAGGTGCTTGCTTCTGATGTCAGTGTCGAGCGCATGATTGTTCTCTTTGACCGGATCCTCCGTGGTTAATTCCGCATTGGGTACGAATATCTTTGACGTGGCATTCGTTAACAAACGAAGAGTCGTTTGCCTCGTCACTGGTTAGCTGCTAGGGTACTTTCCTCCTAGCCCTTGTTCGCCATATTACACCTCATTTGGTGTGGTATGCGGCAGAACAATGCCACTCCGGTGACAAGTTTACGAAGTATGCCATCCTCGGTGACGATATTGTCATCGCGGACACAGCTGTTGCCATGACATACTAAGCCTTTTTGGATAGGCTGGGAGTGTCTATATTACTTGAGAAGTCACTGACTTCTCAAGAGGGGGCGTGTAAATTCGCTAAGCGCTTCCTGGTGAAGAGGATGACAATTGATGTGTCACCTCTTTCGCTCCGGAAGATAGCTCAAGTCCGATCCCCGCTATCGTGAACTTTATGTTAGACACGATGTATCCTCTACGTATTTCTACGCAATTGAGGATTGCAGGTTTCGGATTGAAAGCGTGTTCTCGTCCCCTGCACTCGACTAAGCACGGTAAAAGGTGCCGTCGATTGCTGATTATGCGTTACTATGGTATGTTGCCATGTACCCTATGGCTCGCTGTGGCTACAGGCTTCGTCCCAACTTCTCAGGTGTTGGGAAAGGTGATTGATAGACTTCGTGAACGATTCGTTCCGAATGATCCTATCACTCCTCTGGATGCAGCTTTCCCATACCCCGGAGAGACTTCTTAGAATGGTCTCTGTACCAAGGGTGGATGAGGCAGTATCTGAAGTACCCGCACTGGTATTGTGCTGTCGCACTTGACCCTGCGGTTAGCTTGGAGGCTTTCATAGACCCTCCAGTTTATTGCCGAACATGGTACACTCCTAAAGTAGACAAGTCTACTTTTAGGTTTTGTGTCATGTTTCAGGTATATGACTGGGTGGTTGAATTGTCCAGGCTTGACCTTCCTTCATCCCTGGCCGAGTCTAGTGAATCTCCTTTGGTTGGGGTTGATCACATCTTAACAGATCATCAGACCCTTGTGGAACTAGCTGATGCTTCTGGTTATGCACTGGCTGTGATGCCATCAGTTAAAGGACTAGTTCCAGAGCACCAACCATCCCCACTTCATTGGAACTTACTGGGGTGCTGTGAGTACTGCTTTCTGTGCCGAAATTGTGGAATCTGCTGATGCATACTTGTTCGCCGGACCTATCTTCCTTCAATGATTACTGCTCTGTGGGGTATTCACATCTTCTCAAGAAAGACAAAGCGATCATTGTGAAGCCCGAACGAGTTGTGATTGGTAATGGCCCTGCATTTGGGTGTGTGCTGATGAGGGATTTCCTAGGGGCGCTAGCTAAGCGACTCAAGCATAACGAAACTTCTTACGAAAACTACCACAGGATATATGTTCCTGAAGGGCAACCATTGAAGGCTGCACCTAACCATTGAGGGTTAATGTTCTGTTTCAACATATACAAAAAATGCTGTCTAGTGAATCTGCTGTAATTGCTGAGACAGGGGATTCATGGTTTAACTGCCAGAAGCTGAAGCTGCCAAAGAGTTGTGGGTATGAGTTCCAAATGCAATATGGATCAATCAGATGGTCTGTTGGTGCAACACTTGGTTATGCACAGGCTGTTCCTGAGAAGCGAGTGATTGCTTGCATAGGCGATGGAAGTTTCCAGGTGAATGCTCGGGATGTATCCACAATGCTGCGATGTGGACAGAGGAATTGAAAATCCTGATAAACAATGGTGTATCCACCATGGAAGTTGAAATCCATGATGGGCCATACAATGTGATCAAGAACTGGAATTACACTGGGTTGGTTGACGCAATCCACAACGGGGAAGGCAAATGCTGGACTGCCAAGGTGTTCTGTGAAGAGAAGCTCATTGAAGCAATTGAAACTGCAACAGGACCTAAGAAGGACTGCTTATGCTTCATTGAGGTGATAGTTCACAAGGATGATACGAGCAAAGAGTTGCTTGAATGGGGCTCAAGGGTCTCTGCTGCTAATAGCCGTCCTCCCAATCCTCAGTAAACTTGCACCATTTAACCCACAACATGAAAAGCTTGTAGCTAGGCGGTAGTTCTTTTCACCGACGGAACAGGTATAGCGGAAGGGAGCGATGGAATTGAGGAAATTCAGCATCAGGATCGGTTGGATTGATTGGGATACGGGCTTTGCTACCGGGCAAGGAAGCCTTGCTTCAGCTTTCAAGCTTCACCTCCATTCTCACGAGTTGGATCCGAACCAAGACCTCTTGCTTGAGGATTAAGCTCACTCCCTTTTATTCTAATCCTGAGGGTTACTACTCTTCTTAGACAGCTACTTACTTAGGGCTTATTTAGTACTTTTATACACGCTTTATGGGTCTTTTCTAACGCTATTTCAATCTCTGTTTGGGTCGCCTTTGGGTCTAAGAACTGATGATTTGACCGGAGACACCGCTGTCTTAATTCTTTCACTAACAGATTCGCTTGGAGAAGAAGAAGGTAGCTATATTCTTACTCTGTTGTGACTAATATGGAAGGCACGCAATAAAAAGATCTTCGGCTTCAATACCCGAGACCTATGAAATACTAAGGGAAGTACATGGAGTTCACTCCACACTCTGGGATGCCATTCGGAAGAGACAAACGAAACATCTTCCTCAGAAACAACCGATTATACATCATAGCGATTTGGAAGTTCAATGTTGGGTAGAGGGCGCATGGAAAGTCCCAAACGAGACAGGTGTGGGCTAAACTATACATAGAAATGAGACTGTCGTCCGGTGTGCTGCAGCTTACAACCACGGCAAATACATTTATGGCAGAGGCTGCGGCATTACGACATGCTATACAAGGAGTACAAACGGGTTACCTACATCACAAAAGCATCCTCCTCCATTCAGATTGTCAAAACTTAGTAAGTTTTATTTACCATAAGAGCTACGAGAGAGATTGGCCCTAGCTGGAAGGCAAGTAATGGGATGGCTGGCTTCAGACAAGAGATGGGTCGTCTAAGTCCGAAGATGCAACCAATCGAAGTCAGATCCCGGTCTTGGCTTGGTACTTGTACTTACCGAAGGAAGACCTTTTTTCGCGCTCCGTTTGACAGAGGGCAGTTATATTTTTTTATATGCTGGGTTAGAACTTGGGGCATCTATTCTATATAGAATATGGTTTCTCCCCTCTTGATTCCATCAATTGAAACTTGCAATCCAGGATGAGCAAATGGAAAAGGCAATCTTCGTCTTAAGCTTGAGCAATGACTATATTTGAATTTGACCGTAAGCCGGATTAATCGTTCAGTTCATCGAGAAAGTTTCCAGATTGGAGGAGAGGCGGAGTAAGTAGAAGGTTCCGTCGACATGTCCTTGAACTCCCAAGCTTCTCAGAACATTTAAAATTGCTTCCATACCAATTAATTGTTCGCCTAATGAATTCAAGGAACTAGAGATTTTCTCTTGACATATGGCAGAGACAAAAGTGCCCCGATATTCTTCGATCAAGAGAAGAGATTAGAACTACTTAAGGGACAAGGCAGATTGTTTGGCAATAAAAAAAGTCAGATATTTCTTTATGACCGTCACTGGCTAAGAGACACTGCCCCACTTTTCGATCATAATTATGAAAATTCATGCTACTGAAATCACACCCGTCTGAACAAGCACACGTCAATGAGAAGGAAAGTAGGTCACGCGGTATGAACGGAGCTAGGGAAAGAATATTTCATCGGCTCTGGGTTGATAAGGTAGACCTTCCTTTTGGCCATCCTTTTCCCTGATTTCAAGAAATCATTCCACACAGAATTGAAAAGAGAAAAAAGCACTCGGAATCGGAATAAAAAGAGCTGAAAAAATATGAGGAAATCGAGAAAAAGGGAAGTCACGAATTCTTTCACTCGGCAATCCGTAACGTCAATGCCCATTTTCTACAGCCTCCTTGCTTTCATTCCCAGCATGCCTGCTCGTTCACTTCAATCAGCCTATTCTCATGCTTCTGGCACTTCTCATTTCCAAGCACTCGAAGTTACTCTTATCGCTTCACTACAGCACCAGGTCAATGAGATCTTCTTTGGGTGTCCTCTTAAAGAAAACCTCTTTTTAACTATTCACCGGTATTATTTTATTTACTTGGGCTTTTCTTCCAAAGAGCGGTAAAAGGAAAGTAAAGTGTTCCGCTTCCTCATTAGTGTAGTTGAGTTCAGGCTTTCCCCGTCCTGAGTTTGATTGAGCGGCTAACTTCTCTTTCTCGGGTAAAGCCCTTCCTTACAAAGAGCGGGGCTCAACTCATTCTATTACCACGGCCTAGAGGAAAGAGAAGCAATCGAATCTAATACGCATAGCTGCTACTATATAAGCTATTTCAGCCCTCTTCTCGCTAACTGATGAGGCACAGGTTGATCTAATGGATGACGAGAGATTCTTTTAGTGGTCCTTGAGGGAAGTCTAGTATGATTTTGTTACATGTCCGTCCGGAATTAGTCTTTCTGACTTCTATTGAATTAGTCGAAAACCAACTTGGATGGGCTTCTTAAGCATTACTCTATCAAGTCTAAATTCCTCTCCTTTCAGTCGAGCTCAAACACCTTAGGCTGAAAGCATTACTTAAGAGAATGAATCTGACTGGCTAGCGGCTCAATCTCCTCCGGTCGGCCTTGCAGGAATCCCAGAAGTCTGGGCTAATAGATATCAAGATAATGCTGGAAGGTCTGTATTAAGACCGGGCTATGCCTGGTGAGCCTACTGAGACACTCAGCAAGAAGGTAAACGCGATGGGAATCAAAGATAGATAACGCCGTTGAACTGCCTGCTAGCTTCCTATTTATATAGTGTGTCCAGGGGATCTCATTGCGTAATTAGAAAGAATCTCAATCAAAATCCAGGGTCTTACCCTACACCCTTATATGAAGTTAGAAAGAATCTATTACGTACTTTTTCGAGCTTCCTATTTCGATTGTTGTTGCCAGCCGGGTTCGCACTAAAGGAAACAAGTCATAATACGTTCGTGCCTAGGTCCTCTATAAGCAATTTCTGCCTCTTCTATTTCCTGTTAAAGACCTCCTACTTAGTCTGTACACAGAGAAGAGGATGCTTGCCGTTGGAGATTAATGATACCAGCCCTAGCCTGTTTAAGGGCTGCTGACGCAAAGGCGGAGTAAAGATGCGTAGTTGACTTTGTCATGTCCCACTTGAACTCCAAGAATTGGAGACAAGAGTTACACATCCTTCGAGTTAGAAGGCGCAGTAGCCAGGAGCATTGACCGCTTCTATTGGAGTAGGCTAAGACTGTCGAAATGCCTGGGATTTCGAAGTATGAATCTAACTCCTTTTTAAGGCTCAGAATGCCTTAACAGCAGGAATAAAGCTACTCTAAAGGCTAAAGAGCTCAAAGTCCGAAGCAGGAGCGCTTGTCATTCGATTTACCACTGCGGCCCGAGACGGCAGCGTAGTGCTTAGTGCGTTCGTGTAGTTGCTAGACGAAGTTGCAGCAGCCTTGGATGGCTGAAAATGAAGAATCTCCGAAGGAGAAAATGCTTTACGCTGCTATGAGGTCGTAGAGCAGTGAGAAGTATCTGAATTAACGGATGCTCGCAGGGATTCTCTTCCTTATCCTTGGCTCTAACACTAAATGATTCTTATCCTAAGCCCAGATCTTCCGGAAAGGTTGATTGCTCATTGCTGGAGTGGAGTATAGAATGCTTTAGCGGCTAACTGCTTACTGCTTAATAGGCTTTTCAAGCCTCTTTTCTAGTCCAGTATCTGATCTTACTAAAACCCGGGAGGAAGTCGAGGCAAGGAAGTCTTAAAGCTAAGATATAAGGAAAGCATGGAATCAGACTTCCTGGGCCTACACCCAGCTATTCCAGTAGATTCACCGGGGAAACATACTATAGAAAGAAAGTCTATCTACTTCAGAGTCAATGCCGGAAATCAGTCTTTTTGAGTGAACAGATTTAGAAATCGAGAAAGGAAAGAATAAAGAAAGAAAACTTCAGCCTTTCTATGGCTTACGGGTTCAACTGCAAGTCCGCTCCTTCGAGTACGAAATGCTATTGTCTCCTGTTTCCGATTTCGTAGTTCCGTGGGGAAGAGACGCAGACTCTTTAGAAAGTTTTATAGGGCTCAGTAGAATGCTTTCATTACTCCACTAAATCATAATCTACAGCAATCTCATCATATGATCTTTCCGGCCTTTGCCTCGTTAGGCTATTCTACGACTAATCTACCAAGTTAATCTCCAAAAATGGTCTTTCACGCTAAAATCTATAAATAAATCCCGCGTTTCTGACTTTGCAGAGAATCAAGCAACATAGTTGCAACGAGGGACGGAAGGACTTCTTATAAGGTTGTTTACGGGTCTACCGGTTCACGTAGTAATGTTCCTGTCTTCAGCTCATTCGTAGTGAAGTGACTCGGTTACGCAAGGAGATCCTCTGTAACTTAATAAGACTAAACTTCTAACCTTACTATACGCATCCAAGCCTACTTCCACGTAAGGGCAATACCATTAGAATGCCATTCCCAGCATTTCCTCCCATAGCAGTTGAAGCTGGGAAATGCACAAAAAGTGAAAGCCGAAAACATTGGAACTGATTCCCAGCCTTATTATATGTAATTTCTTGATTGCATACCTTCGCTGAAGCTGGGGCGGAATCCTATTCAATGGCTGTGCCTATAGTTGCTAAAGTAGCTTTTTCTATTCAAGCGCAACTTCCTTGATAAGAGTTACGAGTGAACTGAATAGGCAGGATTAAACACACTAAATACTACGCGACTTTTAAAGCTACTAAGAAGTGTCTTTTTACCAGAGCAGTCTTTCTATCCCAGCCCTTAGCAGGCTAGCGGGGTACCACAGGAAAGAGTGCAGCTACTAAGCTACAACTCCGTTATCCTTCGTGCCCCGGGCCTCCTCTAGAAGATAAAGAAGAGTGACTGGTCCTCATCCCAGTGATGAAATTACTACTCCCGGATCTTTCCCTCTCAGTTCTACCTTACAGAGGAAATAGAAGATGTTTTCCAAGAGTTCTAAAAAGAACCACTTCCATGCTATCGCACAGAAGGTCGTACGCCACCTCGATGTCTATAGTCAAAAACTCACGTTTACAACCTCATGTGACTGATTACACCTCAGAAAAGAAGGGTGTCGTAGTTAGCACTTTTTCATTCCTAAGGCTGCCAACAGCCAAAGAAAGACTAATTCATTAAGGAAAGATAGAAGGGAAAGCATGAATTCTTTGAATCTTCTTGGTCACGAAGGAGAATAATGTAATAGAATCAGTTAAGAAAATATATAGCTGAACCCGAACCAAAGCCTAAGCTAGTTCTATTGAATGAGACCTCGCCCTTTCAGTCTTACTTCCTCTTCCTATGGTCTCGCTAAGTCCCTTGCTTCTTTGTCGGCTTTCTAGCCTTGCGTTAGCGAGCTAATTTAAATTTCCTTAAGAAAGGCCTCTAACACTTCAAACTGGTATAGGAGTAACAACAATTCCAGGAATTACAATGCTCAGACTTCACAAACTAAGGGTAAGGAAGTCTCCAATATCAATGCTCAACAACCGGACAAACGGCCCTACAACAGAGCTAGGCATGCCGCTGGGCATGGTGTACAAGATAGCATCCAGCAAAGGACTTATTCCGAATCCTGAATCGAAAGCCATAGGAATTTATTGAGGAATACTGTGACTTCCATCAAGCCATCAAACCAAAGGGCACAAGACTGATGTGTGTAGAACTCTCAGAAGAGTGGTCCAGGATCTCATAAATAATGGATCCATAATTCCACCATCACCTAAGTCAAGTGTTGCTGCGAATCCACTTCCGTCGCACGAACTACCTCGAGGATGATGATGAGGTGGACTATACCTACCTAATAAATTAAATTATAAAGAAAGGAAGCGGAAAGGGTAGATGGGGCAGCCCTCGGGGAAATTGAACAATAAGGTGTTCTACACTGCACCACCTCATGCGAGCATACCATTGGAATCCATCATTCCAACGGGATGGGGTCCAGATGTTGAAGAACAAGACCGTCAGAAGGAAGATATGGACATAGACATGGACTGGGATGAGTTTACTGATGCCATGACCATAGATTGCTATGAAGAAATGAACGACGATGAATTACCAGCACCTAGTAACAATGATTGTATGGTGCTTGACCTCAACGACTTTATTGAGGAAGACTGCATCAATGCCATCACTAGAAATAGAAGGCAGTACCAAGGAAATCCTCTACCAATCGAGAAAATAAAGCTTGATCCAACGCCATAAGAGGATCTTATCCTCAAACAACTAAAAAAGACTCAAGCTAATATCTCGATCTGGAGTCTTATACAGTCCTCATACCAACCATCGCCAAGCCTTGAGTAAAGCACACAATCAGTGCCAAGTACCTAGTGAGACTTCGCCAGAAACATTGGTGGCAACATTGATGAATGCTACCAGGACAGCCGCCATTAGCTTCATTGACAAAGACCTTTCTGAAGGCTTGAAGTGGTAACTTCAAGGCACTCTACATTAGAGTAATGGCTTGTGGAAAGCCCTACAAAGTAAGTCAAATGGTACTCATAGACAATGGCTCAGCTTTGAATGTCTGTCCATTAAAGGTTGCAACTGAGGCTTGAGGCATCAGATTTCACTCCTTCTGACCTGATTGTTAAGTCATATGAGAATACCAAAAGAGAGGTATTAGGTGTAGCCACCTTGGATGTGAGCATTGGACCGCATGCTCGGGAGAGCATGAAAATTCTTTCCCAAGGAATACTACTTTTACTTTACAGTACTCAATTTCATCGAGCCTGCATGTTTTAATCTGTTAGTTGCACCAAACCAAAGCGGTGCCATCCTCTGTGCACCAGAAAAAGAAATTCTCCCTCGGTGGTAACCATCCAAGGGATTTGCATAGAAAACATGGCAAGGTCGATAATGCTCCAGTAGTAGAAATCCAACCCGAGGCTTCTTTGCTTTCTTTCTACTTCCAGTTAGGCTTAAGGGCTTTATTAAAGTATGAAATCTCTTCTTCCGAAGCCTAATCATACTTAAGGAAAGAAGAAAGCAACATAGTTGCAACGAGATCGTCCGTTACTTCTTTATATAGCTTTGACGGGTCTACTTTAGTAGATATTGAGACGATGGACTAATTTAGCGCTCTTTTTGCGCATTCTTAATAGAAAGATGAAACTCTAAATCTTAGCCTCTCCATTTCTGCCTTCAATTCTGACTTTACTTGCCCCAGAGAAGAGGCTTGAAAGGCCTATTAAGCAGTTAGCTGCTAAACGATTCTCTCTATCACCTACGTAATTTAGAGTTGAACTCCCACTAAATCAATGGGATGATATGGGCCCAGTCTTCTATTCTTTCTTGTTGGGACTTAAGGTTAGCCATATGATGCCAGGCGGTTAAAGACTATTAGCAGTTTGCGCCTTTCGCCGTTGTATAAGGACAAGGGCTGGCTTGAAATACGAAGTCCTCCCTACGACGACTAGATCTTCTAGAAGACAAACAGAATCTCTCAATATCCATATCCATTTGACAACAAAATCCTCATGTGAAGTTTTTTCAATCGACAAATTCCACGGCAACATCCTCCATGCTACTATTTCCTCCGTATTCGTTACTCCTGGTTAAGAGACAGGATGCGCGAAATCGGTATATTTGTAGTTATATTTCTTGGGCTCTATAGGCCATTTTAGCCCTCTAGCGTAGAATAGAACGCTACTATCAGACAACTCTAACTCAGAAACAGCAAGGAAGTCTAAGGAGTAGCATCGAATCTTCGAAAAGCAGTAGGCTCTAAGCCTCTATTCTCCCAGGTCTGTGAACTGACTATATCTTCTTATCCATTAGCAACTGATCTGTATACGCAATCATGAAATGACATAGAAGAGGATCCGAAAGCAGTAAATTTTCTCCGATAGCAGCAGCTACAAGATATGTAGGCGCTGAAACCCTCTGATTCACTGCCTGAGATTGATCAGCCGGATATGGCAGAGCTAAGACCAATGTAAGGCTACCTTAGCCGGAACTCGTACTGAGTAAAGATAAGCCAGAGCTTCAAACTCATATTCTAAGTGTCTTTTTTGGCCATCCCGGTAGAATGCATTGGCCGCAAGGCAAGGTCACTCAGTCTCTTAGTAGGCCCTTGGTGAATAGGTCTAGTAAGTGGTCTTTTTAGGGCTTAAAGGAGCAGGTAACTAACTCATACTAGGCCTGCATTCCGGATTCCGGCCGGAGGAGGAAAAGAATCCCAGACTTAAGCAAATCGGGGAGTAAAGCAACCTTAACTCATAACAGCCAAAAGGAGGTCCGCTCATCCAACATCTGATATGGTAGAGGCGGCAAGGAAAGAATGGAACTGTCTGATCCGCACAGGGAACTTAGTAGAGGCGGATCTTAGTCTTTACTTCGTAGCATGTCCCCGCTCTCACTTACACTTTCTAAGTCTAACAGATCTGGGAGGAATGAAATTACATATAATAAGTAATAAGGCTTCTTATGCTGGCCATACAGAGGCAGAAGCCAGAGAGTTAAGATAAGACTAGAATCCCGAGATTCCGCTTTCGAACTCTTAGCAATCCCG